GATGCAAAAGATTTATCGATGTAGTTAACCATTTGGACAATATATCCAAATCTATTCCTTGTTGGTTGAACGGAATTCCTATGAATCCAATAAATGAAGTGAAAAAAATCAATAAAAGGAGAGGGAATAACATAGTATTATCCGATTCATGAGGATATAAAGAAATGTTTTGATTATCAAAAATTTTCTGATTAATAATGATAAAAGATTGTTTTTGATTTTCATTTAGATTTCTAGATAAAGAAGAATAATTTTCCTTCTTATTCAGACTTTTTACTAAAGTGCATAAAAAAAAAGGTGGATTAATTCTTTTTAATCCTTCTTTGCCCCATAAAGATATTGAATATAATGAATTGTTGTTTTTTCCACTGTAATTTTGAAAATTCACGTTTAAATGCCCGTCAAAAGTAAGTAAATAGATCCGAAACATATAAAATGCGGTTAATCCTGCTGTCGACCAAGCTATTATTGCAAAAATTGGCGAATACAACCAACTATCATTAAGAATTTCATCTTTTGACCAAAAACAAGCAAGAGGCGGGATTCCACAAATAGAAAGAGTACCTAAGAAAAAAGCAACTTTTGTAATTGGCACATGCTTTTTTAATCCTCCCATAAGAACCATATTCTGACTTTTCTCTGGAGAATATCCAACAAGGGTTTCCATTGAATGAATAACAGATCCAGATCCTAAAAACAATAATGCTTTGGAATAAGCATGAGTAATCAAATGAAATAAAGCAGCTCGATAAGATCCCATGCCGAGAGCTAACATCATATAACCCAATTGCGACATTGTCGAATATGCTAAACTTCTTTTAATGTCTTTTTGAGCAATAGCTAAAGTAGCCCCTAATAGTACTGTTACTATACCTATCAAGGCTATAAAATTCATTATGTAAGGTATAACTACGAAAAGAGGAAGAAGCCTAGCGACAAGAAAAATACCCGCTGCTACCATAGTAGCAGCATGGATAAGAGCCGAAATAGGTGTAGGACCTTCCATTGCATCAGGTAACCACACATGAAGCGGAAATTGGGCAGATTTAGCAACTGCACCAGTAAATAATAAGAAAGTACACAAAATACCAAAATAAAAATGGACGTCATTATTTTGAATCCATTTATTGAATATTTCAAATAAATCCCAAAATTCAAAACTACCTGTTATCCAATAAAGACCTAAAATTCCTAATAATAATCCAAAGTCTCCGACACGATTAGTTACAAACGCTTTTTGACAAGCACTTGCTGCAATAGGTCGTGTGAACCAAAAACCTATCAACAGATATGAACACATTCCAACTAATTCCCAAAAAATATAAATTTGTATTAAATTCGAACTAGTAACTAATCCCAACATGGAAATATTGAAAAAACTCATATAACAAAAAAATCTCAAATATCCTTCATCATGAGCCATATAACTGTCACTATAAATAAGAACAATAATTGCAACAGTAGTTATCAACATTAACATAATAGAAGTAAGTGAATCAACCAAATAGCCAAACTCTAAAGAAAAATCATTATTAATAGTCCAAGATCCTACATATTGATAGATAAAGTTGCTATTTATTTGTTGAATAGATAACTGAATCGAAAAAAGCATAACTATGCTTAAACACAAAATACTAGAAAAAGACCACATACGCCGAAATTTTTTTGTCGCTGTAGGAAAAAAAAGAATTCCTGCTCCTATTAGAAAAGGAACTGGAAGTGGAATCAAAGGTATGATCCATGCGTATTCGTATATATGTTCCATAAAAAATAAAACTTTAAATTTTTCATTAATTTTTTGCAATTGACATGCTCTTACCTCTTTAACTTTAAAAAGAAGTCAATAAAAAAGAAAGATATGGAATAAGACTTTCTTACAATAGGAAATTCAAATTTTTATTTGAATACTTGAAATTTCATTATTAGAATGAATATTTTCTTAATATTCCAATGAAAAAGTTCTAATGGGTCAAATGTCCAAGTTACCAACTTTTTAGTGAAAATTTTATTTTTTTAGTTTTTCACTAAATTATTCAAGTCTATTAATCTATAAAAACTTTGATTTTTTTCTTATGTTAGCAGAAATTGATAAATAGAAAAAGTAGATAAAAAATGCCTAAAAAATCCTAATATCTACTAAAAATTTATACAAATGAAGTAAGAACTCTGTCATTTTTCTTTCGAATTTTGAATGCATTATCTGTAAACTTTTTTTTGTATTCTATTTGGCCAAAACATTTAGATATATTCGCCACTTTACTTGCTAATTTGCATAAGATAAAAGAAAAAAGGGGACTCTAAAGTATCAAATCCTGTATAATTACTTCATGATGAATAGAATTTCAAATTGAAAAAAGTCGAAGAGAATGAAAGGTCTTCTATTTTCTATTAGCCACGCGGTCTTTTCTTTTGACATTTCAAAAGAAACTTTTCATTCTGTTTTTTCTAGCAAACGTAAATTTTATTTTTATATAACCATATAACATAAAAAAATAGAAGTCTAAGTCGAAAACTAAATTCTTTATGTTAGTCAAATTTAATAAAAATACCAATTGTAGTTTAATGGTACAAAAATTTCTACTGATTTTTTTATAACATTTTGAAATTTGTTAATTTTATTAAGGTGTTGTCTAAAAACGAAAGAAAATAAATTAAATAGAAAAGAAAGCATTCCTTTGCTTTCAACAATAGATGTCTTTCACATCCAACTATAAAAATAAGTAACCTTTTTTTTTTAATGGCAGTTCCAAAAAAACGTACTTCTATCTCAAAAAAACGTATTCGTAAACAGATTTGGAAAAGAAAAGGATATTTGGCATCGTTAAAAGCACACTCATTAGGAGCATCTCTTTCGAAAGCGAATCCAAAAAATTTTTTTGATAATCGATAAGGAATAAAGCGTTCAAATAAGCTGAATTAACCGAATTTCAAAAAAAAGGGTATAGGTTCTAATAGATTATAGAGCATAAAAAAAATGAATTTTCGTATAGACTTGAAAAGAAGAATTTGCCTTTTCTAATGTATTGAATTGATCAATCGAAAATGGATCTGACCTCTTTCTTCTCTTATGAGGTGTCAAATAGGAACTTTTTTTTTTACTAGATTTTTAGTATAAAAGGCTATACAAAAAAATAGAGGATTTCATTACCTTTTTTATTTCTTTTATAATTTACGAGATGGGGATTTTTATTTTCCCCATCAACCTTTATTAATACGAAAAAAAATTGAATAATTAGTGCAATTTGTCTTTTGCGCATTGGAATTGAAAACGGAAAAACCAGTTTATCTATAGAGTGAGTGATCTGTCGAAATCTTTCTTCAGTGAATAAGAAAGATAAAGTTTTGAATTCAATAGTCAATATAAAAGCCTTCTTTTTCCTTTTTCGAATAGAATCTTTGAATATTGTATTGAGTTTTAGTTGACTAGTATGTAAGATGAATTTCTCTTGAATAATCAAAAAATAGACTCTTTTTCTATTCTCAGAATGATACAGATAGAGTTATCTATTAATAACTTTATCAGTTTCTCTAAAACTTCAATTTTCAAGAAAAAATCGAAATAAAAAATAAAAATTCTATCCTATCTTTCTATCTTTTTCTCTTTCTTTTGGATTTTATATCTTTTAAATCGATTTATATATGAACTATCTTATACATACAAGAATTATTAAAAGAATCATCAATATATTTCCTTTTTTTTCTATTTAAGATTGAAATATTTTTTAATAGAGATTGAAACTTAACAAAAATTTTTTATTGACCCAACTTAATAATGTAACTAGAAAATGCCACAAAAAAGTCCTATGATTCTCTTCTATTTTTGAAACAAAATTTTCTAGTTATTAAAAGTTTCAGCAACTTTTTATATAACACCAACAACCAAAAAAAGTATTCCTATTGAACGTTCAAATTCTGATTTGAACGGCCTTTGGTTTTATTCATTCATTTTAATCTAATCTATTCTAAAAAGATTGCGTTCATTCGCTCAATCTCGACGATTAAATTGAAATAGGCTATTATGATTTAACAAGCCGCTATGGTGAAATTGGTAGACACGCTGCTCTTAGGAAGCAGTGCTATAGCATCTCGGTTCGAGTCCGAGTGGCGGCATGGCTTTTTCTAAATTCTAATTGATTTGATGAATTCTAAAACAAAATTCGTAGTCCTATAATATAATGAAAAGAGAAGAATTGAATTCTATATTTTCGTAATTTTGAATTAAGGGACTTTTTTATGATATTTTCAATTTTAGAGCATATTTTAACTCAGATTTCTTTTTCAATGATTGTAATTTTAATTACAATTCATTTAACCACTTTATTAGTAAATGAAAGAGCCACTCTATTGGATTCCTTAGAAAAAGGCATTATAGTGACTTTTTTCTGTATAACAGGATTATTATTCACCCGTTGGCTTTCTTCAGGGCATTTTCCTTTAAGTGATTTATATGAATCATTAATCTTCCTTTCGTGGAGTTTCTACATTATTCATATAATTCTTTCTTTTCAAAAACAGAAAAATTATTTAAGTTCAATAACTGCACCGAGTGCTCTTTTTACTCAAGGGTTTGCTACTTCAGGACTTTTAACTGAAATGTATCAATCAAAAATATTAGTACCTGCATTACAATCCCAATGGTTAATGATGCATGTAAGTATGATGGTATTGGGTTATGCAGCTCTTTTATGCGGATCTTTATTGTCAGTAGCACTTTTAGTCATTACATTGAAAAAAAATAGAACGAGTTTTAGTAAAATAAAAAACTTAGTAAAGGAGCCTTTTTTTTTCAGTGAAATACAATATTTTACTCCAAAATCCAATATTGCCCAAAGCACTTCTCTTTTTGTTCTTAGCAATTATTACAGGTCCCAGTTGATTCAACAACTAGATCGTTGGAGTTACCGTGTTATTAGTTTAGGATTTCTCTTTTTAACTATAGGTATTCTTTCAGGAGCAGTATGGGCCAATGAGGCGTGGGGGTCCTATTGGAATTGGGACCCAAAAGAAACATGGGCTTTTATTACTTGGACCATATTCGCGATTTATTTACATATTCGAACAAATACGAATTTGCAAGGTGCGAATTCCGCGATTGTGGCTGCTATAGGGTTTCTTATCATTTGGATCTGCTATTTTGGGGTTAACCTCTTAGGAATCGGGCTACATAGTTATGGTTCTTTTACATTAAAAAACATCTAATTGATTTGAATAAAAGACCTGACGAATGTAAATATAGAAAAAATATTACATAATTACATATAGAAATAGGCTAGCTTTGTTGAGAACCATTTAAATCAAGTAGTGTAGTGATTCAAATGGTTCTCAAAAATGTCAAATGATCTTAATCTTCTTAGAATTACTTTTTTTCTTTTTCATTTTTTCCATAAAGTTGAAAAGTCTTTTCATGTGAAAAATATTGCTAAAAATAATTTGATAAAATAGCTTCTACCTTTTCAATTGATAGTGATAGAGCGAAATCGGGGTAAAGGCCAATACCGATTACTGGTAGAAAAAGGGAGATTGCAATAAATAACTCCCGCGGTCCAGAATCAAAAAAAGAAGAGTTTGGAATATTCAACAACTTGTATCCATAGAACATTTGCCGTAACATAGATAATGAATAAATAGGCGTTAATAGAATTCCAATTGCCATTCCAAAAGTAATGAGTATTTTTGACATGAAAAGGTATTTTTGGCTAGTAATTATTCCAAAAAAAACAATGAATTCCGCAACAAAACCACTCATGCCTGGTAAAGCAAGGGAAGCCATTGAAAAGCTGCTGAAGAGTGTATATACTTTTGGCATCGAAATAGCTATTCCGCCCATTTCGTCTAGATAAACAAGTCGTATTCGATCATAACTGGTTCCTGCTAAGAAAAAAAGCGCAGCACCAATAAATCCATGGGAAAGGATTTGTAAAAGGGCCCCGTTAAGCCCCGTATCACTTATAGAACTAAGTCCTATAATTATGAAACCCATGTGAGATACAGAGGAATAGGCTATTCGTTTTTTTAAATTACGTTGTCCAAGAGATGTTGAAGCTGCATAGATTATTTGAATTGTGCCTAATATTAGCAACCAGGGGGAAAATATAGAATGAGCGCGGGGTAATAATTCCATATTTATACGCACTAATCCATACGCTCCCATTTTTAATAATATTCCGGCTAGAAGCATACATGTACTGTAATGGGCTTCTCCATGAGTATCTGGTAACCATGTATGCAAAGGTATAATCGGCGATTTAACAGCAAAAGCGATAAGAAATCCAATATAGAATATTATTTCTAATGCCACAGGATATGATTGATTAGTTAATGTTTCAAAAGCAAGCGTCGGTTCATTGGAACCATATAAACCAATACCCAGAACTCCCATTAATAGGAAAATAGAGCCCCCTGCAGTGTACAAAATAAACTTTGTAGCAGAGTATAAACGTTTCCTTCCTCCCCACATAGATAAAAGTAGATAAACTGGAATTAATTCCAATTCCCACAGTAGAAAAAAAAGGAAAAGATCTTGACAAGAAAATAATCCTATTTGACCGCTGTACATTGCTAACATAAGGAAATGGAAGAATCGCGAATCTCGAGTAACTGGCCAGGCCGCTAAAGTAGCTAAAGTAGTGATAAACCCCGTCAGTAAAATGGGACCTATGCAAAGACCATCTATTCCTAATCTCCAGTGCAAATCAAAAAAATCAATCCATTTATAATCTTCGGCTAGTTGAATTAATGGATCGTCCAATTGAAAATGATAAAAGAATGCATAGGTTGTTAGAAGGAGTTCTAAAACGCATATGCATATAGTATACCATCTCAGTACTTTATTCCCTTTATGAGGAAAAAAGAAAACGAAAGAACCTGCGAATATAGGAAAAACTACAATTATTGTTAACCAAGGAAAAGAATTCGTGGTAAAGACAAGATACACTTGGACCAAAAACTCGTACCCGAAAATCAATATCTATTATATTGATTTTCGGGCGCGGGGTTTGTCGGTAAAAAAAAAATGGATTATGAATTCAAGTGGAGTTTACTAGAATATATCAATAAGCTAGACCCATACTTCGAGTTGTTTCATGCCATAAATAAACTCGAACACTCAAAAAATCTGTTGGGCAGGCAGATTCACATCTCTTACAACCAACACAGTCCTCTGTTCTTGGAGCAGAAGCTATTTGCTTAGCTTTACACCCGTCCCAGGGTATCATTTCTAATACATCTGTGGGACAAGCTCGAACGCATTGAGTGCACCCTATACATGTGTCATAAATCTTTACTGAATGTGACATTTTCTCTATCCAAAAATTGAACTTCATGAAATTTCGATCTAGTAAACTTGTAAATGAATGAAATATTCAAACTCAAACACTAGATGAATCGATGATATACCAGAATTTTTTGAATCAAATCATTCTGGATTGGTTTAGAGAACACAAAAAAGTCCAAAATACTTTGATTTATGACATTTTTACAAGCATTACACATTTTGTTAAAAACTACTTATTCAACAAATTCGATTGATTAATACGAGTTGATTTTCTGTTACGATAAATTGATGAAACAATAGCTAAGCCAATAGCTGCTTCAGCGGCTGCAATAGCTATAACAAAAATTGAGAAAATATTTCCTTTTAATTGACGACTATCAAAAAAATCAGAAAAAGTTACAAAATTTAGATTCACTGCATTTAATATAAGTTCAAGACACATAAGAGCTCTAACCAAATTGCGGCTCGTGATTAATCCATAGATACCGATGGAAAATAAATAGGCACTCAAAACAAGTACATGCTCGAGCATCATTGAATTGACCAACTCCTTATCAATATTGATTCATTTGATTTCAATATGAACAAAAATGAAACTTATTTGATTATAAAAAATTCGAATCTAAGAAATACAAGAGAAATAAATAAATATAATACGTTTTAATAGATTATTTTGATTTATACAGAACTTCCAATGGAATGGAAATAAATATGAGAATTATTTTATTACATTGCTGATTTTAAACTTCCATTATTGACGGGCTACAGCAATTGCCCCGATCAAAGAAACCAAAAGAATTATCGAAATGAGTTCAAATGGAAGAAAAAAATCTGTTGATAAATGAATTCCAATTTGTTGACTATTATTTATTAAATCTTGTTCTAAAATCTGGTTTGATCGTGTAGTCCAAATAATTCCGTACCATGATGTATTTAGAACAGTAGTAATTAATGAAACAAAAAGACTTGTACAAAGTAAGGAAGTAACTCCATTTCCGACAGTCCAAAGATGAAAATCTTTGTCATATTCTGAACCATTCATGAACATTACAGCAAATATGATTAACACATTAATAGCCCCCACGTAAATAAGAAGCTGTGCAGAAGCTACAAACTGAGAATTTGCGAGAATATAAAAGAAAGATATAAAAACAAGAACCAATCCCAAAGAAAAGGCAGCAAAAATTGGATTAGTAAAGAATATAACTCCTAGGCCCCCTAATATTAGACCTAATCCCAGAAATACTAAAAGAAAATCGTGTATTAGTCCAGGTAAATCCATTCTATGTAAAATAACAGATAAAAAGTTTCATGATCTTATTGACTTGACCAGGAAAATGAAAGAAAGTTTCTCTTTTGATGATCCATTCCGAATTAAACGAAAGCTGAATGAGTTCGAATTGATGTAAACAGAGTTTTTTAACCAATTCTATTTTTAATAGAAACATAAAAAAAAAAAAAAACAAAAGAAAATCTTTGAAACATTTACAATTCAAAAACTTTATTTTTGTTCTAATAACTATTTCTTTTCTAAGAAATTTTATGAAAAGTTTTTGAATTTAGCGAAAACCAAAGAGAGCAACATGCAATTTATCTGTTCTTTTCTCTTTGTATTTTAGGCGAATTCAAAATTGTTCGAATTGTATAATCGTCATTTATTGATATTGGTAAACGACCCAAAGCAATTTGATTATAGTTTAATTCATGACGATCATATGTAGAAAGCTCATATTCTTCGGTCATTGATAAACAATTTGTTGGACAATACTCAACACAATTACCACAAAAAATGCAAATTCCAAAATCAATACTGTAATTAAGCAATCGTTTTTTCCGAATATCCATTTCCAATTTCCAATCAACAACAGGTAGATCTATAGGACATACACGAACACAGACTTCACAAGCAATGCATTTATCAAATTCAAAGTGGATTCGCCCACGAAAACGTTCCGATGTTATTAATTTTTCATAAGGATATTGAATAGTTACAGGTAAACGATTTGCATGAGAAAGGGTAATTAGAAACCCTTGACCAATATACCTTGCCGCCCGTACTGTTTGTTGACCATAATTCATGAACCCAGTTACCATAGGTAGCATATCACAAAGATCGATAAAAAAATTTATGTTTGTTTCTTTCTCTTGTTTGAAGGGAATGGAGTCAATCGAAAATATTGGATTGATGTATAATTCTTTTTCTTTAGAGTGAAAAGAGTTGGAAAGAAGTTGTTAATAATAAATTGCCTAAAGAAATAGGTAAAAGAAATTTCCATCCAAGGTTTAAAAGTTGATCCATTCTTAGTCTAGGTAAAGTCCATCTTGTTGTAATAGAAATGAACAAGAAAAAATAAGTTTTAGCTAATGTAATAAAAATACCAATTGTTGTTCCAAAAACTCCATCTGTTTCAATTATTTTGAAAAGTTCAGGGACAAATATGTAGGGGATAGAAAAATTCCAACCGCCCAAGTAAAGAACTGTTACAAATAATGAAGAAACTAGTAGATTTAGGTAGGAAGCAACGTAAAATAAACCAAATTTAATACCGGAATATTCGGTTTGATAACCTGCTACTAATTCTTCTTCTGCTTCTGGTAAATCAAACGGTAATCTTTCACATTCTGCTAGAGAAGAGATTATAAAAACGATAAACCCTATAGGTTGTCGCCACAAATTCCATCCCCAAATCCCATATTTTGCCTGTGCCTCAACTATATCAACTGTACTTAAACTGTTCGATAATCATAGTCGATGATCAGATCGCTGCTATCATCGCTATTCCAGAACCGTACGTGAGATTTTGACCTCATACGGCTCCTCAAGGGTCATAAAGAAATCTAAGTACCAACTAGTTCTATATTCTGCCATCTTGTTCCTTTTGTAGGATAAGAGCGAAAAGAAATGGAAAACTCCTAAAATAGACCAATGAAATTCTGTCTGCTATACTTTCATAAATGAAAAAGTGCTTCTGAATTTATCTTTTCCTTTACTTTGTAATTGAATTCTATTTTTTTTTTTCAAAAAGAACTTCATCCTTCAATAAAAGACTGCTTTTAGCAATGTAAATAGATATGATATTTCATTTTTTATCTTTTTTGATTATGAAAAAGATACATGCATTCATGTTCATGAATCATGATAATAATTGAATTTCAATAAATATGGATATAGAAAACCAAGAATAAAAAAACGATCTTTCAAAAATCAAAAATAAAGGATTACTTCGTTCCTGATAGTCATTCATTTAATCGGTGGATAGGAGCATACTCTGGATCGGAATTCTGGGGAGTACTACTTGATCATTTCTACTAAATTAAAGCCCCAATTAGTATTTCGTTTCGATAATCTAAAAAAAATAGAAAAATTTATATTTGAATCACTTACAGAATCTCTATTACTAATCCTTTGTGTACCTTGGTGTTCCTAATCATCCACTCCTTTTTTTTTTTTTTTTGAATCTCCATGTAATGTATGGTAACACATACAAAGGGCAGTAAGAATTTCATAGAGCTTCTTTTGTCAACCCGCTTCAAGAAATGATCACTAAAAAATTAGTCTTGGGGGAAACGTGAATCTTTTAGATTTACTTTCATGTAACTCTTGTACATAGAACATGAGACTCAATTTTTTGATGGCAAATTTAAAAGCCGTTTTCTTTCACTCATCTAACTATCTAGTTTCGTTCATCAATCCGAATAGTGACGAAAAAAAAAACTATTCAATGTATAATGTATTAACGTTTATCCCTAAGAATCGATCGATAAATCCAATAGAAATAAAAAAAGTTGATGTCTCAACGAATCACACGTAGAGATATTGATAACACACATAGAGTTAATGGTATTTCATAACTAATTGATTGGGCAGCAGCCCGTAGACCACCTAAAAAGGAATATTTATTATTTGATCCATATCCTGACATAAGAAGTCCAATAGGAGCAATACTGGAGATGGCGATCCATAAAAAAACACCAATACTTAGATCGGCTAGAACAAGATTGTAACTAAAAGGAATTACTGAATAACTTAATAGAATTGATATGACTGCTATTGAAGGTCCGATACTGAATAAACTTGTATTTCCTTTAGATGGAAGAAGGTTCTCTTTTAAAAGTAGTTTTGTCCCATCCGCTAAAGCTTGAAGAATTCCCAAAGGGCCAGCATATTCAGGTCCAATACGTTGTTGTATCCCTGCAGATATTTCTCTTTCTAACCACACAATTACTAGTACACCTATTGTAATTCCCAATACAAGAATCAGAATAGGAACAAGCATCCATATGGTCTCATATATCTCTTTTAAAGATTCCAATCGAGAAAAAGAATTTATAGTTTGTACTTTGGTTGTATCAATTATCATTTCAACGATCAACTTCTCCCATAATGATATCTATGCTACCTAATATCGTCATAATATCAGCCAATTTCATTTTTTTCACTAATTGAGGAAGAATTTGCAAATTTATAAAACCCGGCGGACGAATTTTCCATCTCCAAGGAAAAACACTTTGATCCCCTATCAAATAAATTCCCAATTCACCTTTTGGGGCTTCGACTCTTGCATAAAGCTCTTGTTTCGACAATTCAAAAGTAGGAGACGGTTTTTTACTAATGAATCGATATTCAAAATCATTCCATTCAGGATCTCGTATTTTATTCAAACGCCGAATTTCTAAATTTTCATAGGGACCCCCCGGAATCCCCTCTAGAGCTTGTTGAATAATTTTTATAGATTCTGCCATTTCACTAATTCGTATTAAATACCGAGCTAATGAATCTCCTTCTTTTTGCCATTGGATTTCCCAATCCAATTCGTCGTAAGACTCATAATTATCAACTTTACGAAGATCCCATTTTATTCCGGAAGCTCGTAGCATTGGTCCTGACAATCCCCAATTTATTGCTTCTTCTCCGCTAATAATGCCCACTCCCTCAACTCTTTTTAAAAAAATAGGGTTTCGTGTAATAAGCTTTTGATATTCAGCAATCCCCGTTAAAAAATAATCACATAAGTCCAAACATTTATCGATCCAGCCATAAGGTAAATCAGCAGCTACTCCTCCAATACGAAAATAATTATGCATCATTCTCATACCGGTAGCAGCTTCAAATAGATCATATATCAATTCTCTTTCTCTGAAAATATAAAAGAAGGGTGTCTGTGCGCCAATATCTGCCATAAAAGGGCCAAGCCATAACAAATGAGAAGCTATCCGACTCAATTCCAACATAATAACTCTTATATAACTAGCTCTTTTAGGTACTTGAATATTTCCTAATTGCTCTGGTGCATTTACAGTGATTGCTTCTGTAAACATAGTACCTAAATAATCCCAACGTGTTACATAAGGTAAATATTGTATAATTGTTCGATTTTCCGCAATTTTTTCCATCCCTCTGTGTAAATAACCTAATATGGGTTCACAGTCAATAACATCTTCTCCGTCTAAAGTAACGATGAGTCGAAGAACGCCATGCATTGATGGGTGTTGAGGACCCATATTGACTATCATGAGGTCGTTTCTTGTAGTTGGTACAGTCATAGATTTTTACCGGATTCCTTGTTCCATGAATTGCTGAAAACGAAAAGAAATTTATTCAAGATCGGATAAATAAAAAAATGAAAAACGACTCTTCAAATTAACGTCTTTTTAATTCTCGAATATTTAATTCACTTATTAATTCTTTATAACGTATTTGATTTTTTTTTGACAAATAAGCCAACAGGCGTTGGCGTTTTCCAAGAATTTTCCGTAGACCTCTCTGAGATGAATAGTCTTTTTTGTGTAATTCCAAATGTGAAGTAAGTCTTCGTATCTTTTTGGTAAAACGGAATACTTGAAATTCAATAGACCCCCGGTTTTCTTCTTTTTCTTCTTGCGAAATAAACGATATGAATGAATTTTTTGCCATAAAAAATTCTTATACTTCCTATTTTACGAATATGAATTTTACTAATCAGTAATAATAATGCAAATTTTTTTAATCTCGTGTACAAAAATTCTCCTATTGATTCGTTTCTGCATCTGATTCTAATTGATACATCAGTGAATTAGTATCATGTATCAGAATGGGATGTAAGACAAGGCATGTGTGCCTTTTTTTTTTTTTTTTTATTTCTATATTCGAATAGATATAGGAGAGAATAGATAAGAGAAAAGTTTCATCAATGAATTTTCAATTGTGGATACATATGTATCCTTAACATACTGAAACGACTACCATTATTCGTATGAAACCAATAGCGATTCATACAAGCTAAATCTTCGATTCGATAATTCGGCCAAAGAAATAATTTTAATTGAATAAATTTCATTTGATCTCTGTTAAGATCGTTCTTTTCATCCAAAAATTGACCGCAGTTTTTAATTATGTTCCTGTTTAAAGATATTTTATTTTGATTGAGATCACCCTTATTCCTTGAATTGAAACAAATTAGGATTCTTAATTCTCTACGACGTATGGACGATAAAATATTTTCAGGAACAATCAAGTCGTACTTATTTTTTTCTATTTTTTTTATTCGTTTTTTATTTTTTACAAAGAATTCTTTTTTATTAACATTTTCTCTATCTTTTTTTTTATTTTTTTGGTCTTTACTCTTGTCAACCAATGAAATACTTACAGTTTGATACATAATCAATTGTCCATCACCTTTTACAGATAGACGAATGGGTTCAATAATAAATATCCCTTTTTTCATCAATTTTGTAAGAGTAAAGTCCTTCTGAATCAGCATTATATCCAGACTCATTTCTCTTCTTTCAATAGAGGATATAGCAATCTCTTTTGGATTTATCAATCTAAGCAGAAGACAATATACCTTTATATTATTGATCATTTTTTGACTCAAAGGATCATCCCATCGTAATTGAAAAAGCAAATACTTTTTCAGGAAGAAAAAAAGTTCTGCTTCTGTACTGCTTTTGTATTTTTTTTTCTTTCTACCTTTTTTTATATCTGGTACTGTATAATCTTCATTGATCTCGTTTTGTTGGGTTGATAGAACCAATTCAGAGTGGCCCTGGTTTTGGACATCTGATTCAGTATTTTTTTGATTTATAGATTCTTTTTCTTCTTGATTTCTATATGCTAATTCAAAAACTTTTTTGTCATTGGATGGTACAAGGGTCTCTTTTTTTTGTTTTTTTTTCATGCTTTTGTTTTTACTAACACGAAAAATTTCACTTACGTTAAAATTAAAAAACAATGACTTGATTGGTATAACCCACGGTTCTTTTTTATATCTATTATAAAATAACACAAATTCTGGAAAGAACCAAAGTTCCAGATTGGATATAGGGCGTTTTAGTATTTCTTCATTCATTCCCATCCAATCAAAAAAAAGGCGTTTTTTATTAGACGAGTTTTTTTCTTGATGAATTATCAAATCAAAATGGGACTTCTTATCCATTTTATCAATCATTTTATAATTTTTAGTACCAGTCTTAATACTTTTTTTACTGTTGGTAGTAATATTGATCCAGGCTTCAATGTCGGCTTTGTTTCTAAGACAAAAATTGAGAATTGTCCAATCGAAATCTTTTCTATCTGTATTTTTTTTCATATCCATAAAATCTTTTTTTACTAGATACTTATTGATAGGAATATTCCCCCACATAGCAAAAATTTTTTTTTTATGTGTATTGTAGTTAGAACTATAAGAAATTTTTTGATTCTGCTTTCTTTGAAAAGGTAACCCATAAAAATCTGAGTACTTCGTATTTTCAGAATCAATCGATTTATATGATAAAAGATCATATCTATAGATTTTGTGAAAATTCTCTTTTTTCTTTGGCCATATCATTAAGTAGGTTTTCCAATTATTTTCCTTTTCCTTTTTATAATGGATGGATTTATTTAGTTTAATTCGCCACTTTTGTGGTACTAACTTAAACCAGTCTCTATTAGATAAATCATATTCATAATGTTTTTTCAACCAATCTTTCCATTCATTTGTTCCATAACTTTGATCTTTTAATCCGGAAAGAATTATTCCGTGTGTTTGAAAAGAATTTTTTATTTCATTTTTAATAAAGAAAGGTGTTCCATGATGTTTAAAAACATATCTTAACTGATCCAAGATCATAACTTTGTTTTGTGATATTTTGTAAAATACATAGGCTTGTGAGAGAAAGGATAAATCAAAAAGCACTTTCGAATCCTTAAAATTACTTTGAATATTCCTATTTATAGTATTCAAAAAAGAAAGTGATTTTTTTATAGTGTAAATAAATGGAATTTTATTTTGATTTGTTTTATCAATTCTTTCTTTCGTTTTTTGATTATTGGAAATTTCTTCAATGAATTTTTTTGTTGTTTCAACAAGAGGTTTTGCCTTCATTCTGAAAATCTTAATGATCGATAAAAATATATCGATGTATATCCTTTCACCGAAAAATTTTATAAAATAAAAAGGTTTACGGATTAATCGAGCAGTTCTTCTTTTTAAGATAAGAAAAATACTTTTTGGTGCTTCTAATTTTTTAGAACTATAACTTGTTGTGTTAGGACTAATTTTTTCCTTTGTAATTCTTTCTTTTTTTTTTCTTATTGTACTTATTTTATCAGTTAAATCTTGAAGTTTTTTTTCTGTCAGTGAATATTTTGTCCAATTCATGGATTGAGTTTGAATAGAGGATTCCTTAAGAATCAAATTATTGATTCTAGAATCTTTTTTATTTTTGATTTCCCTCGGCTCTTTATTCGATGGGAATGCTAGGATTTTTTTTACTTTTGAAAGTTTTTTTATTAGAGTTTTTATAAATTGAAATTTTTTGAGAATCCATTTTTCTTTTGGTACTTTTATCAAAAATTTTGTTCGTTCTTTGAAAATTGTTAGAACTCTAAAAAATGTCTTTCTAATTTTTAGAATTTTTTTTTCGAGTTCTTTAAAAATGGGTTTAAAAAAAGAAGATTTCTTTCGAGGCGAGCCAAAAGGAAATTCTGTTTCCATCCCCCAAATTGTTAAAAAACAAAAATCATCTTTTATTTTTTTTTCTTTATTTCGGTCTCTCTGAGAAAAGGGGGTCCTAGATTTGTGCCAAGGTTTCAAACTAAAAGGAAATAGTATTTTTATCTGAATACCATCTTTTAACCAATTTTTAGGAAATTCGGTTTCTGATAATTGAACACCATTATAGGTACATTTTACATGCATTTCTCGATTCCACGCCTTTATGTCTTCAGACCATTCGGGAAGTTGCAAGAATAATAGACGGCCAATATTTTTCACTATTATCAATAAAGGTAATAGAAAAGATTTTCTAACAATTGACTGAGTTACTAACATTAAACCCCTTATTCCTTGAGCAAAAAGAATGGTATCCCACGTTTCTGCAATTTCGATTCGTGCTTGTTCTTTTTTTTTTTCTTCTTCTCCTTCGTAATCTTCGTTTTTATCCCACTCTTCTTCGATAGAATCAAAATTTTTAAGTTCTGTGTCTTTTTTTTTGAAAATTCGTTTGATTATTCTGGAAATATCAAACGAAAAAAACGAAGATTTTTCTAATCTGTCGAAAAAAAGTGGGGAATGTACATTTGCTTGAAATAGTTCCGAAATGACTATTTTACGTCTTTGAACACGCATAGAACCTTTTATTATATCTCGACGAAAATCTGACTGTTGTGAATACCGTATCAAAGCTACTTCGTCCGCTTGATCGGAACTATCAGTATCCTTAAGAAAAGAATTAGTAGTTTTTTCGGTATCAGTAAAAATTACTACGCGCTTTCCTTTCCTGGAACGTATTTCAGGATCTATTGCTACGTCTTCGTCTTTTTCTCTTTCTTGTTGTTCTAAATCATCGATTAATTTGTATGACCATCTAGGAACTTTTTTACTTATTTCTTTTATTTCAGTCGATTTTTGTTTATTATTCATAGGATCCATTATAACTACATCGAATAATAAATTTAACAACCTTTCTCCTTCTTCTGAAGAAAGAAGTTCTTGGTCCGAAACTAGCGAATTTTCATTAAAAGCTGGCTCTATCGAGAAAGATTCTTTTTCAAATTTATATTTTTTATGTTCCAATTTAGGTTTTTCAAAATCATTAAAAAGGATATTATGAATTTGATTTTTTTCTACTGACTTTTTAACGACAGTTTCTGAAGGTAAAAAGAATTCTTTTATTATTCCACGAGAAAATCCTTTTAAGAAAGGATCATATTTTTTAGGCAAGTATTCTTTTTTATGTTTATCATTGCATAATTGAGTTTTTGTT